AGGTTGCTCGATATTGAATCAATAGAGCGCACTTCTAACACTTGTTCCACTTTTGGCAGACCCTGCGTTATATCACCAGATCTTGATTTTTCATATATAAATGTAACTAACGTATCGCCTTCGGAAAGGATTTCTCCATAATGGCCATGAAGAGTTGCGCCTGGGGTGGTCAAATAAGGCTTAGCTGATCTTATTACTACCGAGTCGACTTGAACAATTATAACTTGACCCGATTTTAGGTGTGGCCCATTTTTGGCTATACATAGATTTTCACAAATCAGCTGCCCCAAGCTAATTATTGGGGATCTTTCTTCACAATAATTGTGATGATAATCATGATAGAGAAAATGCCAATTCAAATTGAATTGATTCAAAATGATGTTACTGCATGGATCGGGCTTAGAAACTCTCCCATTTTCATTCATTAAATAATATTTAATTTGAATTACTTGAACGTTCTTTTTTAAATTGTCAAGCTCAAGTTGCAAATATTTAGTTACCGAGATCTGATTATGAGTTATAAAATGGTAAAATGAAGATGAAGAATAATTCGCAATTTGAAGAGCTGTTCCTAAAGGGCCCAAGTAATTCCTAATTAAAATTATAGGATCGCTTTTAATTCTTTCTTTTATCACATTGTGATATTTTACATTGTTGAATGGACCCATTCGAAAACAATTAGGTGATGATAAAATTATCAAAGATTGGTATTCCTTATTTCTATTCAACAACGTACTAATAGTTCCTTGATTTTGTCTAAGTGATTGTTGAATTCGTGCCTTGAGAGAAAATGGATTGATATTGGCACGCTCTGACGCATTATCATAGAGGAATCCAGAACTTGAGAAATCCTTCCTTTTTCGGCTATACAAACTATGGGATTTCACTAAGTCAATTCGTAAGAAATATCGAATCAAACCTCTTGTACTTACTTCAATAAAAGAAGCATGAGCCTCCTCAATAGAAGAACTTTTTTTTTCTTGATCCCAATCCAGCGATAAACAAGTACGAATTAATTGAATACTTGGGTCAGAAATTCCCAAAACAGGTTTACCATATCCATAAAGGATATAATTAACAACTCGAAGTTGCAGGTTTTCCCTTTCCTGCAACAGATCTTGAGGGAAAAGTGTTGATAAATTTAGACCGTCTGCTATTTCATATATGATTACGGGCCGAACAAAAATAAAATACTTTTTCTTAGTAGGTGTAATCCGTTGGACATAGATCCAATTTTGCAAATTTTTTGATTCCTTCGAATTTTTTTTTACCGTTCCTGGTGGTATCAAGATCCCGCTGTGTCGGGAGATCTTATCTGTCTCTCCGGGAAAATGGATATCTCCAGAAAAGATTTTAAGTTCAATCTCTTTTTTTTTTTTCTCCACTCGGACCAAGCCGCCTACTCGGCTTCTTGTATTTAAAGCAATTCGTGTATCCACTCTAATGATACTATTGTTCCGTACCATTATGGAAGAAGATTCAGGTAAAATATGTACTTCCTCGGGAATGAAAAAAAATCTATCTATTTTCATTTTGTATTTTGGCTTAAATTCTTTGACTCCTCGATATTCAATCAAATCCTCTTTTTTGAGGATTGAATGCACTCCTATAGTCCCATATTTAGTAATTCCTGAACTGTTTCTTCTGTATTGAAGATCATCGAAATAAGCAAAAATACTTTTTCGACGGAAAATACCATTTATGGGTATTTCAATCGAGATATCGGCAGGGGACATTAGTTCTTTCTCCCGTTCTGGAATCGATTGGAATGGAATGATGAATCTATTTCTTCGCCTCTTTGCCAATAAATCATAACTCTCATGTAGAATTGGGGGATATATGAGATTACAATGACCAGTACATATGATTCGATTATGCTCTGAATAGTCAGTAATCTTACTTTGATTTTTACCAGAAAGATCCGAACTAAAGAATCTGTATCTAACTTGATCATTATTTCCTGAAAAGCTCGAAATATATCTTCCTTCGGCAGAAACAGAAAGAGAATGAACTTGATCTTGATCCTTATGTATTGAAAAAGAGACTACACGGTATCTGCACGAACTTCCTTTTAATATCCATAAATGGCTTGTTCTTGGTAAGAGGTGGACATTACTATATGCAAATTCAGGTGTATGGTACACATCAGTACTCCAGTGGATTTCTCCTTCGGAGTCGGAATAGATATGCTTTCGGACCCTTTCTTTAAAATTCAAAGTGTATGTTCCCGCGCGAATCTCGGCAATCACTTGTTCTGATTCTACATATTGATCATTTTGAACTAAAAGAAAACTTTTTTGTGGAATAGTCACGTTATATAGAATATCTTCACTTTCAATAGTTACATACAAGTCCATATAACATAGAAAAGCAGGATGCCCATGGCGTGTACGTGTGGGATGAACCAAATCCTCATTAAATTTGATTTTCCCGTTAGAAGGGGATCGTACATGTTCTGCAGTACCCCCTGTGAATACTCCGCCGGTATGAAAAGTTCGTA